TGTGTCGCTTAAGTTATATAGGAATTCTTGAACCCAAGAGTTAAGAATAACGAGTTCTTCATTACCTAGAATAGAATAACCACTTAGAATAACGAAACAGATTATATTTGTCGAGAAGTGTAAAATTGTATGGATGCGATCCTCGTTGTGCATCTTGATCAATTGGATCGTTTCTTTGTAGATTTCGATGTGAGGCTTTTGTAAATGTGTTTCCGGGTATTCCTTTATCATTTCGTCCAAACGAAGGAGTTCCTCTAAGTCTATGAATTTTTTTAGAATACTCTTTTCTTGAATATCATTTAAAAAAATTTCGGATTTACTAGTATTCCACCAATTAGTAACCCAAGATTCCATACTTTTATTAAATGAGAAAGAGATACACCAAGGCAAAAATACTATAGATCCAAGATATAGAAGGGAAATTAATACTTTCTTTTTTACCATTTTTTCGTCTGTGAATTTTTTTATTTTTAATGAACACACCCCATTCGTCGACTCTATACGATGCTGATATTTCTATCAAGCATAAGTTCTATTACAAGTCATCGAGCCCATGAATCTATTTCCGGTTTTTTTTTTATGATTCAGTATAGTGTTTAGTCCTTGAATTTAAAAAGAATACAGAAATAGAATAAGAAAAAACCCACTTCAAATTAATAGTAGTCAGATTTCAAGACGAAAGAACTACCGTTTTATCAAAATTTTAAATATTTCAAAAAAAAAAAGAGGATTCTTAACTTTTTCTCTCTTGAAAAGTATTCATTCTTCAGTTCCTTTTTCTTTTTTCAAAATACTTCAATTGGTACACGCAAGAAATAGGCCAATTCAGCAGCTTTTTGCTCAATTTCTCGTGGAGTCAAATTCTCATCAGTACGAGTCAAGGGAATGGCCCCCTGTCCTTTGATTTCCATATAAAGGACACGACGGGCATAAATACCCTCTTTAATTTCGATTCTGATGGACTGAATGTCTTTCATAAGGAATCGGAGGAATATGCGACGATTTTTTCCAGGGAATCCCCAACGAAAAATACACACTACGCCCTCTTTTATATCGAATCGATCATAACCACTACCCACATTCCACGAAATTGTGCACCACAAATAGGAACTAATAAAAAGACCCGCGATCCCATAAAAAGACATCACGATCCCTTGTGGAAAAAAAATTATTTGCTGAGAAGGAAATAAAGATATAAAATTCCTACCAAAATAACTGGACGTTCCAACCAATAAAAACCCTAATGAACCTAAAAAAAGAATAAAGGCCCAGCAGAAATTACTTGTTTTTCGAGACCCCGCGATAAGTTCTATCCATATACGTTCTGATCGCCAACTCATACTATACCTAGACCTAGTTGCATTTTATTGGAATTGGTAGAATAACAAAAATAATTTTTTTTTTTTTACTTTTTTTTTGTTGCCGAAGTAACTCTCATCAACCAGCACTATTATGATGTGAACCTTGAGGGGTAATTCATTGAATTTCTTAGATCCAAACTAAAATAATAACATCCCTTTCATATGATTTACCATATGATTTCTTAATACATATAGATTTCCATTTCATAAATTCCCCCCGATTCCGATCTATTTGAAAATAGTTATAATTCATTTACCCATATATAATATTTACACATACATAAAAGCTTATGCCCAAAGGAAGTCACATGTTATACCATATTCTACTAAATATATAGCCGTGTTATGATCCAAGTAAGTCTTGAAAAAAAATAGATAAGATTTGTCCTTAGCGTATCTAAAAAATTTTGTTTTTTTGAACATAAAGAAATAAAGAAGCCATTGCAAGTGCCGGAAATACTAAGCCCACTAAAGGCACAAAAATTGAGGGAAAGCTGTTGAGAGTTATCATAGAATGGGTACCTCGATTTAATATTTGTACCTGTTATTTATTGTTATCGTTTTATATTAATATTTTAACCTTATCCTTATATTGTTATAAAGATATCTTATAATTCATATATAATTATTATATTATACTAAGTATACCTAAGTGAGTATATATACTTAATAGTGAGTATATAAGTATATGTTTTAATAAATATATATTAATTAATAAAATACAATAAATATGTAAATAAATGGACCTATTCATCTTTCTACATGTTTCTACATGAAATATATGTATGATAATCCACCCTTTATATTATTCATCTTATTAGTTATTATCTTGTTCTTATCTTATAAATTTAATAAAATTTACTAAAGAAAGGGTTTCTTACAAATTTATAGAGAATTCGTTATAATAATTGACCCCCAAAAAAGGATTCTTAGTGGGGTATGATTTTCGGGAGATATAGAAAGATGCAGGACCTTGTTAACTAATTTCACGGAAGAAAGAGAAAGAATTCCCTCTTTTATTTTGTTTAATAGAGATTTCCTGGTCAGTATTAGTAACCAGGAATATCGATAAAAAATGATCCAGATGATTCGTTCTACAATTAAATCTTATGTTACCAAATAAAAAAAAAAAAATTCTT